AAACAATACAGAAATAGACTCAAAATGGACTTCGAATTCAAATGAAGAAATAATCAAATAAAAGAAAGAATAAAAAAAGATTATTTCTAGATATCCCACTGAATTGAAAGGCTCAATTCCAACAAATCTTGGACTTTAACTTTAAATAAAAAAGGATCCATTTTTTGATTTAAAATAATGACTTTTAATAATTGCAATATGTGTTATAAAAGATTTATTATTTTGAAAAAATTTCACTGACTATGAGTAGTTAAGAATAAGATCATTGAGGGAAATTTCTGAAAAATATTGTGATGATAAAAAATGCACGGCAAACCAAGACAGAAATTGGCTAGTTCTCATTATAAGAAATCCAACTCTTTGGTCGTTAATTAAGGAGCACAAAAGAAAGTATAAAAATAAACGTCGATTGACAAAAATGAAATAATTTCTAGATATCCCACTGAATTGAAAGGCTCAATTCCAACAAATCTTGGACTTTAACTTTAAATAAAAAAGGATCCATTTTTTGATTTCGAAACGGTTTTATATATGAGATGAATCTATTATTTCAATTTGTTTGTTACTTATTTTGTTAGTGAGTTGAGGTATGTAGATTTCAATACACATAAAAGACCAGAAAGGGTTTTGTTTTATAGTCTTTTATGTGTATGTCTGCTTTGGCTCGAATGATCGTTCTGAAGAAACTTCAGTTAAGTTATGTTATAGAAAAAAGAAAGAGGATTATTGATTTTTTCCCTCCTGCTAAGAAAGCACTCATTCTTCAGCCCATTTCTCAAAATACTTCAATTGGTACACGCAAGAAATAGGCCAATTCAGCAGCTTTTTGTTCAATTTCCCGTGGAGTCAAATTCTCATCAGTACGAGTCAAAGGAATGGCCCCCTGGCCTCTGATGTCCATATAAAGGAGACGACGAGCATAAATACCCTCTTTAACTTCTATTCTGATGGACTGAATATCTTTTATAAAGAATCGGAGGCAGATGCGACGATTTTTTCCAGGAAATCCCCAACGAAAAATACACACTATTCCTTCTTTTCTATCGAATCGATCATAACCACTCCCTACATTCCACGAAATTGTGCACCACAAATAGGAACTAATAAAGAGACCTGCGATCCCATAGAAAGACATCACGAGCCCTTGTGGAAAAAAAACGATTTGCTGAGACGGAAATAAAGATGTGAAATTTCTACCAAAATAACCGGAAGTTCCAACCAATAAGAATCCCAATGAACCTAAAAAAAGGATAACGGCCCAGCAGAAATTACTTGTTTTTCGAGACCCCATTATAGGTTCTATCCATATATGTTCTGATCGACAACTCATACTTGGTCCGGTTGCATTTTATTGGAATGGAGAGAATACCCCAAATTTATTTGACTTGATTCTTTTTGTTTCCGAAGTAACTCTCATCAACTAGCACTAGGTTGATGTGAACCTTTAGGAGTAATTCATCAAATTGGTTAGATCTAAAATAATAACATACCCCTTCTCGTATGATCCCACTATAGATATCGACAGACATATAGATACACCGACTTTTTATTTTGGCCATCTGGCAATCCTGATCTTTTTGAAAATAACTAGAATTCATTTACCCATATATCATGTTTCTGCAGGCATAAGAGCTTTTCCTTTAATCTTCGACAGAAGCCATATGCTATACCCTATTCCACTAAATAAATATCCGTGTTATGATACGAGTCTAAGGTTTGAAAAAAAAAATGGATGAGATTTTGTCCTACCGAATCTAATCTAAACAATCTTATTTTTTTGAACATGAAGAGATAAAGAAGCCATTGCAATTGCCGGAAATACTAGGCCCACTAAAGGGACAAAAACAGAGGGAAAGTTGAAAGTTGTCATAGAATGGGTACCTCGATTTACTATTTGTACCTGTTATTATTATTTAGAAAGATATCTTATAATAATTATAATTAAGAATTGGAATTATGAAATTATTATGAATTTAGAATTCTATTTATTCATTAGTATTTATGGAATTGGAATTCGAATTAGTATAGATCTCAGTATATATCTAAGAGAGTATATGGAATTGGAATTCGAATTAGTATAGATCTCAGTATATATCTAAGAGAGTATATACTGGACTTATTCATTTTTCTACATGACAAATATGTATGATAATCACCTTTCTTATTATTCTTTATTTTTTTCTCATCTTTTGCTCTTGTCTCCTAATTTTCATTTAATAGGAGAAAAAGTTTCCTACAAATTATCGAAAGATTCGTTAGAATCCGATCCAACAGGGATTCTTAGTCAAAATGAGATTCTCAAGAGATAGAGAAAGATAGAAAACTCTATATCTATCTTTCTCTATTTGAATTATATATACATACGCAAGGCGGGAGGAGGAAAATTCCATTTGTCTGATTTTTACTTGGGGTCCAATAAACTAACTACTTGTTTGCTACAAATAAAATAATTGAACTTAATGTTCTGTTCTACTCGATTGGATTTTGATTCAAAGGAAAGAACCCGTGGACCCGAAATAACTCATTCAGAACGCTTTTTAAAGTATTACGTGGTACCACTAGATCGAATAACCCCTTCTCGAATAAATATTCCGTCTCTTGTGAACCTTCAGGGACTTCTTTATTCAATGTTAGTTCAATTACTCTTTTACCTGCAAATGCAATATAGGCATCGGGTTCGGCAACAATGATATCCCCTAACATACCAAAACTGGCTGTCACCCCACCAGTAGTAGGAGATGTAAGGATTGATACATAGAATAACTTTTGATTTGTTTGAAAATGATATAAAGCAGAAGATATTTTAGCCATTTGCATCAAGCTCAAACTTCCTTCTTGCATGCGTGCCCCCCCGGAAGCACACACTATAATAAGAGGTAGAGATTGATTAGTAGCGTACTCAATCAAACGGGTTATTTTCTCCCCGACTACGGATCCCATACTACCCCCCATAAACCCAAACTCCATAACCCCCATTGCTACGGGAATACCATTTAATCGGCCTATACCGGTTTGAATAGCCTCAGTTAATCCTGTCTCTTTTTGATAAGAATCGATACGATCTATATAAGGATCCTCTTCCGAATGAAATTCAATGGGATCGAGAGAGGCCATCTTTTCATTCATAGGATCCCAAGTATCCGGATCGATCAAAAGTTCGATTCTCTCTGAACTATTCATTTTCAAATGAGATCCACATTCTTCACAAATATACAATCTTGCTTTCAAAAATCTCTTATAATTTAATTTATAACACTCTTCGCATAATTGCTACGGGAATACCATTTAATCGGCCTATACCGGTTTGAATAGCCTCAGTTAATCCTGTCTCTTTTTGATAAGAATCGATACGATCTATATAAGGATCCTCTTCCGAATGAAATTCAATGGGATCGAGAGAGGCCATCTTTTCATTCATAGGATCCCAAGTATCCGGATCGATCAAAAGTTCGATTCTCTCTGAACTATTCATTTTCAAATGAGATCCACATTCTTCACAAATATACAATCTTGCTTTCAAAAATCTCTTATAATTTAATTTATAACACTCTTCGCATAGAACCCACAAATGCTTGTATTTGTGAGTGTAATCCGCCCTAGTATCACTTTCTATTTGAGTGTAATCCTTCTCAGTATCACCTTCTATTTAAGCTAAATCACTATCATTCGCGCTAGTTCTTATACCGAAATCCTCACTTTTACTACTATTTTCGCTCTCACCACAAACGGAACTAGAAAAGTCACTCTCATCGCAACTCTGAATGCTATATCCTCTATTCTTATTATTCAAAGAAGGACAGTCTTCGTTACCCTTGCAAATCTTATTTTCAATAACACAATCTGTGTTATAACTGTCCTCACTAATATCTCTAAGAGTGCCATCATCATTTAGATCCGTTTCACAGGTATTGTGAAGATGAATATCCGAATCATTTAGATTCGGATATTCATCTTCACAGTTATTTTCAACAGGACCAGCACTGCCCGTTGATTTACTTAGTCCATACCTGTGCTCGAATTTCAACAATACCAAATTGAACCACAATTCTTTCAGAGAATAACCCCCCCGATGTCTGAAAAATACATCCGAATGAAATTTCCATTTTATCATAGTGCTACCCCCCCCAGCATAGATGACTCTTTATTAGCCTACTTTTGTAATTACATAGATATTATTATCTTTGTAATTGCATATCTATTATAGAAGTTTCTAATCAAAAATTCAGACAGTAAATCCAATATTGAAAAAAAAAAAGAAAATCTTTAATCTGAGTTCGCACTTTACTAAAAGTATAAACTATATATTAAACTATATATTAAGGCTTAATTCCCGTTCATTTGAATTATAAGCTCTCATTTAATTGGGCCCCGTTGGAATTATACCTCTCATTTGATTTGAATTATACCTTTCATTTGATTTGAATTATACCTTTCATTTGATTTGAATTATACCTTTCATTTGAATTATACCTATGGGGCTACTATTTTGTCAAGATTGAATATATATCAATATAAATCACTTTCTATTTGAGTGTAATCCTTCTCAGTATCACCTTCTATTTGAGTGTAATCCTTCTCAGAATCACTTTCTATTAAAGCTAAATCACTATCATTCGCGCTAGTTCTTATACCGAAATCCTCACTTTTACTACTATTTTCGCTCTCACCACAAACGGAACTAGAAAAGTCACTCTCATCGCAACTCTGAATGCTATATCCTCTATTCTTATTATTCAAAGAAGGACAGTCTTCGTTACCCTTGCAAATCTTATTTTCAATAACACAATCTGTGTTATAACTGTCCTCACTAATATCTCTAAGAGTGCCATCATCATTTAGATCCGTTTCACAGGTATTGTGAAGATGAATATCCGAATCATTTAGATTCGGATATTCATCTTCACAGTTATTTTCAACAGGACCAGCACTGCCCGTTGATTTACTTAGTCCATACCTGTGCTCGAATTTCAACAATACCAAATTGAACCACAATTCTTTCA